CAGAAACTCGTCCCACGTACGGTTCGGAGGCCGAGCCCCACCCCAGCAGTAATGGTGCGGCTTAGGTCAACTAACACAAAGAAGATACAGTTCACTCAACGATTGCCTTTGGGTTCCGAACTCCATATGGGGAAGGAGCGTTGTTGTTTGCGAGGTCTCGATCATTTACATGGACCCACTTTTCATTCCATTTGTGGGAATTTGATGATCTATAAACCGTCCCTAAGGAACGATCGGCTCATGTTTGAGCATGATGAATCACTTCGCGCCGACCTGTTGCTAATAAACTTTCCGGCCTCATATGAGAATGGAAAACTGGAGCATTTTCTGCATCGGTGGATGAAGAATCGCGAACATAATAATTTCTGGTTGACCATGTTCCCAGAAAAAAGATACTTTCGAGAAACGACGAGCACGACTGAAGTGGCTATACATACAAATCTATTTACAGATCTATATGCTTCGATTGGAACTTCCAGTTCCAGAACAGGAGGCTGGTATACCACCATAATGAAACTTCCTTTTATTTTTTTTATTCGGATAGGATTTATGTTGGCTTCGTCGGGAGGCTCGCGTAGTTTGTTACGTCAGCTCCAAAAGGATAAGTTGCGTTGGAATCGAGAAAGTTCCGTGGAGTTTCATAATTGCATAAAAGGAATCAAAGTAGTGGCTGCGGCGCGTCGAGGCACTTCTTCGACGGTCCCCCTCCGCCCGAACGAGACAGAATGGGCGGGCACTACTAACCAAGCCAAGCCTAGTTCTCGCCGATAGGCGCTGGTAGCTTGCTTCCAAGCCTTGCCTTATAGTTTCGTTGTGGCCATGGCCCGAAGGAGCCTTACGCACTTGTACAATGCTCAAGTTAAGGCTCTGGGCAACGAGTAGGATGGAGCCTTGACTTTCTATTATATTAGTAAAGCGCGCCATATATATTGAGGGAAGGGAAAAAGGGGTCTCTTTCCTCGCCCGATGGTAGAGGTCGATCCCCTATCACCTTTGGTGCCTCCTTGTGGTCCTTCTCTTTAGCTTTTCCTCGGCCTTTAGAACTAGTTGATAGGCCACTTTCCACATCCGATGCATCGAGATTTCATCTTGGATTTCTAACCTCAAGCCCTATCAAGCAAGGGATTCCTCGCCGGATTCGTTCAAGCCATTGCGAATAAACAATTGGTAGAACTCCGCAACTTGTTATGTTAGGAGTAGGGGCTTTCTTGTACGCTTCCCTCCCCCCTATCCTTTAAAGCGACGTAAACCCTTTGGAACAAGCTTTGGGTCTAATCGGAGGGTAGAAATTTCTACCGCAACCTCGATCGCATCTTGTCCCATGTACTTCCCTTTGCCTTTCCGCTCACGCCTTGCTTGGACTTGATCCCACCAAATTGAGGCATGACCCGTGCTCAGGAATTTAACCTTCGCACACCTCGGATAGTTCTTTCCAATCAAAGAACTTCTCCACGCTACCTAGCCAATCAAGAAAGTCCTCGGGATGCAATCGGCCAATCGGGAACGTCCACTTTATCTCCTTGATCTCGATGCCCTTCTAAGGCCCAGATCAAGCGCTTCCTTATCATTAAAAAAATAGAAATGGGCTGGGGCTGGAACTTCTTCCTGAAAAAGGAATGGGTGCATCAGTTTATGGCTCGAAGTACCAGGCGTCAGGACGCATCCGGGGCTGACGACTTGACGATGGAAGCTTGTCGTGGTGGTGTACGCCATCATGCTCTAAAGTGCAGGAAAAGCCCTTTGCGGGCTATGCCCACTTTCTCACTATCCGCACCTCTTAGCATATGTCTCAAATCAGAGGCACTATCCCAAAAGGCAAGTCACTCTTAACTTTTTCCCCTCCAGGGGCGCATGGAACATATGGAAGAAGGGGGGACCCCTTATGATGATGGGCGTGATCTTCACCAGCCTCGATGATTGCATTCTTGGAGCGTTGATGGAAGCTAATGCAGTCGCTAAGAAGACTCAACATCCTGAAGGGCATGAATCAGGAAACCTCACAGGTGGATGGTCTATGGCCCAACAGATACTGACTGAGACTGATTCGGCCACGATCTGGAACAAGTCCTGTGGCGATGGGATCGAATCAGTTCGTAGGTCAAATGGAATTCCTTTTCGCTAGTGAACTAAAAGAGGAAGTGAAAGTGCAAGTCAAGACAGTAAGCGAGTAGGCGTAAAGTCCCTTCTTTGAATCATAAGGAAGTAAGTTCAGTCAGTTCCGTAAGTGACGGAAGCAAGTCAGGTTCAAGGCAGCCTCTAGTCCATGGATACATGCTTCATATTCTGTGGTATTGTTAGTTCCTTCAAAGTTGAGCTTAATGGCAATGGGGTTGTGCGATTCATCAGGTGCAATCAGCAATGCCCCTACTCCGTACCCATTTTGATTAGCCGCGCCATCAAAGTACAATTTCATTTCCATGCCCTGCCCTCCCCTTCTGTGACAGCTATTTCCTCGTCTGGAAAGCAATCCTTAAACTCATGTTCCTCCTTGATAGGGTGTTCAGCAAGGTGTTCTGCTATCGCCCTTCCCTTAATGGATTTTTGGGTTACATACGTGATGTCGAATTCAGACAGAAGCAGTAACCATCTTGCGGTCCTTCCCGTTAAGGCGGGTTTCTCGAACAAATACTTTTTTTGGGGGGTCCATGCGAGCTATTAAATGTACCGGGTAAGACAGCATGTAATGCCTCAATTTCCGCGTTGCCCAAACCAAAGCCAAGCAGGTTTTCTCCAAATTGGTATACCAGGTCTCGTAGTCAGTCATTTTCTTACTAAGGTAGTATATGGCCCCTTCCTTCCGTCTGTCTTCGTCGTATTGAGCCAACATAGAACCCCATAGTGGTTTCAGTGACTGATAGGTATAGTAATGTAATAAAGGCTTTCCTGGCGTTTGGCGGCACTAGAATTAGTGGACTCTGGGAGGGGTATTCCTTTATTTTGTCAAAAGCTTTCTGGCAGGCTTCACTTCATCCCATTTTCCTGCATAATTTTTCTTTAGAAGCTTGTGTATAGGCTCGCAAGTGGAGGTGGAATTTCTTGGATTTACTTTTTTTTTTTCAGGGTCGACCTCTTTACCTCTTTGACTGACGATAAAACCCTTACCTTAAAGTTTTCCTGATGTGACACCAAAGGCGCATTTTTGGGGATTAAGCCTCAACTGGTACTGACGTATTCGGTCAAAGAATCTCCTTAATGCCGCACAGTGTTCATCTCTGCCCCTAGACTTCACTATCATGTCATCAACATATACTTCTACTTCCTTATGCATCATGTCATGCAACAAGGTTGTAGCTGCCCTTTGATATGTTACCCCGGCCTTTGTTTTTAAGGCCGAAAGGCATGACACGGTAGCAAAATGTTCCCAACTAGGTAAAAATTAGGGTTTCTGCATATCTTCTGGCGCCATCTTTATTTGATTGTACCTTGAGAAGCCATCCATGAAGGATAATAATTCATGCCCCGCCGTATTGTCAACCAAGATGTCAATGTGTGGTAAAGGGAAATCATCCTTGGGACTGGCTTTGTTGAGGTCGCGAAAGTCAACGCACATGCGGACTCTGCCGTCCTTTTTCGGGACAGGAACTCTGTTGGCTAACCATTCGGGGTATTCCGTCACTACAAGAAATCCTGCCTTTAGCTGCTTCTCTACTTCCTCTTTGATTTGAAACCTTTTATTTTTATTCCTCATTCTCCTCAGTTTCTGCTTGACTGGCTTGGCATCAGGATACAAAGGGATTTTATGCTAAACTATGTCTGTGCTGAGTCCAGGCATATCATCGTAGGACCATGCAAAGACATCCTTGTATTCTTTCAAAAGGTCAATCAGGCTTGTTCGTTCTTCGAGAGTCAAAGTGGTTCCTATCCTAACCTCTTGGGGTTCGTCTGCGGTCCCTAAATTAATGGGTTGGGTTTCTTCCATGACGGGTTGAGCCTTCCTTTCCTCTGATCTCTCCACCATTTCCAAGAGTTCAGGAGGAGTTTCCTTCTAGGTTTCTTCCTCATCTACCTGCATGAGGCAGTGATCATTGGAAGGGGGGCTAAGGTCTGCTATTTGTTTTCCTTTTTTTTTCAAGATTTTAAGCATCTCATCATCATCAACAAAGTCCTCCAGCTGATCTCCTAGATTTCATTTCATTGCAAACCACAAGTTCCTTGATTACAGACTCTCCGGCCTCCAGGGCCGACTCGACTTCAGAAATGATAACAGACACTGACGGGACAGACACATCATTATTTGGGACAGACTTCAGACCATCCTCCGAAGAGGTTACATTAAACAGGGACTCAACAGACTTGACTAAGACTGGTTCAGATAGAAGACTGACAGACTTCAGCTGAGGAAGAGAAGACCAATTGCGTGGTGCTTCATCGGCCGGGATGATGAGAGTGGATGGGTCTTTTGCCACTGGGTTCGCAATTATCATGGACACCATCCCTTATTCCCCTACCGCACCGTCCTGGGTAAACATAAGTTGAAGCTGGTATTCTTCCTCAATCTCTGATTCAACAGCCTTTTCTTCTTTCTTCTCTGGATACCTGGTTCTTCCCAATGGTAGATCATTTTTTTTTGCTTTCCCCTCATCAAGCTCCCAGGTTACTTTATCTGTAAAGAATATTTCAAAACCCGGCACGCGGTTCCCGCTAGCATCGATCCATGGCTCCGGAAAACCGAAAGGGGAAAAGTTATATCCTTCTTTGACAAATCGCCCATTCAGAGTCTTCATCAGATATTTAACAGCTTCCTTGCTATCCTCTTCTTCTTCTTTTTCTTCTTCTTGTCTTCCAATTTTTGGAGATCTTCTTCCGTAGGTATATACACCCCAACAAAAAAGGTGGCTCAATTGCCTGGACATGAATTGGCTCCACGATTTCTTGGTGACGCCGGCCGAGTCCTGATCCGTGGGGGTGGCGCATTGATCGGAACATTTCCCTGACAAAGACATTTTCACTAAAATCAGGCAGGGGTAAATATTTCTTGACTGGTTCTGCCAACTCAATGACCTGCACTTGCTCGAACTGGAATCCTGCCAACTCTAAGTTCTCATCGTGCTGAATTTCTAGCACTGGGATAGGGTCCAGCACTGGCTCTTCTGGATCTCCAAAGATAGAAATGACATGATTCCCCTGTATGAACTTGACTTTCTGATGCAAAGTAGAGGGGACCGCTTCTATGGCATGAATCCACGGCCTTCCAAGTAGCAGGTTGAAGGAAGCCGGGATGTCTAGTACCTGGAATTTTTCCTTAAACAGGACCGGCCCTGCAGTGAATTCTAAGGCCGGGATGCCCATTACCTCCCGCCTTGCCTTGTGTTATCATATGCTCTAATGGCCTGCCCTAAGACTGCGAAATCTTTTTGCTGATATCCTAAGCAAGTGGCAGTTCTGAATGGGCACACGTTCAGGGCCGATCCAGTGTCAACCAGAACCATTGGCCCCTGTAGTGATCACTGTAATGTGTAAGGCTTTGTTATGGTTCATTCCTTCCTTCGGCGGATCCTTATCCGTGAAAGTGATAGTATTTCCCATCCGGATGTGGGAAATTATCTGGACTAGCTGAGATGGTGAAGTGTCCAATGACACATGTGTTTGACCCTGCATTGCATTCTAAGGACAGGATCACGGTGGCTCTTAGATGCCATGAGGAGGCCCCATATGGAAATGTTCGCCTGAGTCTTCTTCAATTGCTTAATTACTTCATTATCTTCTTCCGCCACCTGGGATTCCTTTTTGGCCTCAGTCTCAGCCGTTGGGTTATCAGATCTCAGATGTGCAGGCTTGAATACTTTCCCCCACGGGTCATGTGTTGGGCTTCCTCATGTATGAAAAAATCCATATCATCATTGGTGCCGTATTGATCCAGCTCGTCAGAGTCCATCCACAAAGATGCGGGGAGGGGTTTTAGGTCTGTAGGGTCCGAGCTTATAGGGCTTTCATCAAAAGGTTGAGGAATCGAGGGGTAAAGGATTCATCACTTGCTGGGCTTTCAGGGAGTAATTGGAGGGGTTGTTCAGGGGTTGGGAGATTGTCGTAGAAATCATCCCACCGGAGCATGTGAACTCGAGGTGGGGGCTCAATCTCGTAAGTCTCCCGGATTCCAGTCATGTCTCTACCATAAGTTTCCCCCTTTTCTCCGGCTGGCGTGATAAGGAGGGACGGATCCCAACTCGACAATGTCGGCTCGATCATGTTTATATTGGCAGGAGGAGGTACAGCATGAGTGGGTAGGGGATTGGTAGTGACAATGGGACGGTTTGCCCTTGGTGGCTCAATTTTCCCCTGAATCAATAAGGTCTTGGATGTCATCTTTCAGCCTTAAACAAAACAGCGGTCAGTATTTTGGCCATTTGTCTGATGGTACTTGCAGTAGGCATTGGCTTTGTACCTAGGAGGAAGAGGATCTGGTGGCGGAGATGGGGGAAGAGGCGTGAGTACACCATGCTTCTGAAGCTTTTCCAAGGCGCGGCTGAGAGTTATGCCTAACGGAGTTAAAGTCCTGGGTGTCTTTGGCTTTCCGTTAGACAAGACATTGACTTCACTGTTCTTGCTTGGCTTGTTCCCCCCAGGGCTATCTTCTTTCCTTTTTGATCTGCCTCTTTGACCTGTGATCCATGAGTCCCATTGTAGATAGCATCTTCAATACGAGTGGCTGCTTCAATCAAAGAGTGATAAGTGGTCATCCCTTGGAAATAGAGATAGTCATGGTATTGCCTACTCATGTTATTGATCATTATCCGAACTTGTTCCTTTTCTGGGGGGGGATCGATCACTTGGGCAGCTTTGCCCTTCCAACGGGCCAGGAAATCAGTGAATGTTTCATTTGGTCGCTGGCGAGTCATCTCCAGCCTTCTCCTGGTTACTTCAATCTGGGAATTCTATTGTTTCACAAAAGCATTGGCGATGTCATCCCAGGATTTAAGGGTAGATTTATCAATCTGTGCGAACCATCGCACAGCGGCCCCACTAAGAGTTCTAGGAATGATTTTGGCCATCTGCTTCTGAGTGAGCCCCATAGAACCTACATTTGAGAAAAAGAGCTGCGGATGAGTCTTAGGACAGCCGGTTCCATCGTATTTGTCTATGTCAGGCATCTTGAACTTTTCTGGATTAAAAACCTCTGGAAAAAAGGTCAATCCCTTCATGTTGAGCCCATGGTCTCCAGACCCCTTCACTTTATTCAATTCAACTCTTCCTGTAACTTGATTTGAGTCCCCGGTAGTGGCGAAGTAAGCATCTGTAGCGGCATCAGTAACGAGGGAAAGAGAGGCGGAAGGCGCCCCGATAGAGAAGGTGAAACCTTCCAAACAATGAAAAAAATCCCTCATTGGATTGGCCAGGAGAACTTCGAAGCTTATCGGGCTTCCTCTTGTAAGCTAGCTCCTTTCGATCGATCGCTTCCGTTCGGAATAGATTAGTTGGGAATTGGATGCTCTGCAGTGAAGGGCCTAGCTGCTAAAGCAGTTGATCCACTCGATAGGGCGGGAAACAGATAGAGATGAAGATGCAGAGTCTGATGCGCCTCTCATCCCGGTGAAGAAGAGGTGGGTTTCTGGGCCCCTCATTGGGTCGGAGCTTCCTATCTCTCATTCGTTCGTCCCCCCCCCTGGAGTAAAGGAATCGGAATCATGGTTTGGTTCCGGTGGCCTCATCCCACCCAATTTGAAGGTGGGTCAATGGACATTAGATACGTGATAACACTTGTGGTTTCGGTGAATCGCCTTCACTCTCGGGGTTCAGTACCTGCCTCTTGGTGCCCAATACCCAGTGATGGGAGAAGGAGTGGGAGACGAAGAGAGAGAAGATGGTTGCTTAGCAGCGGAAGCTGGGGATCGAGAAGCGGAGGGAGAGCTTGGGCTTGAAACGGAGCTAGGATACCAGTTTTTTTCCCTTCGAGTCGCCCTGGATCCGAGTCTTTCTCTTCTCCTGGACCGAGCACCGAGACCGAGGAAAGAGAGGCTGGATACGAGTCTGATGAGATCAGAGCCAGTGAAGAGAAGAGGGAAGGCAAGAGACGGACCCAGGAAGAGAATGACAGCAGAGGGAGGACGGGGGAGGATCGGAGGACAGAGAAGAGGGACCGAGGCTCAGACCAGATCTGGAGGCAGAAGAGACTGGCGGGAGTAGAGGAAGAGCCAGACTTAGAGCTAGGATCCGATAGAGAGGGACGGAGAGGCTGGAAACCTCCAGGGCGCGCTTACTGTAGGCGATAGGGCGATACGGCTTTTCAGCGGAGCTGAGCCGTATCTTTCACGTTCGACTCGCCAACAAACATGCACTTTTCAGAGTTGCCGTTGCCCAGGTGGCGTTGGTGGTATCGTATATAAGATCACGCCTGATTTTAGGAAGGGCTTTCCCTCATCTAAGTGGTGTGTTCTCATCTTTTTTTTCTTTTACTTTTAGAAAAAAAAAGATGCATAAGTGGCGATCTTCTCGTCACTCTTCGGAGCTAGGCACGTCGCTACAGGGCGCAACTAAGATAGGCCGCCTCCGGTCCGCTCGGATGACAGCATTTCAATTCATGTGATGTAAAAGAAGGCTTTCTCGTTCTCGGATTTACCCGGCTTGTTTGTTCGGAAAAATCTGCCATAGTCTCAGAGCTGAGATAATGGACCGCTTTCCTCTGTGGTATCAGAGCGATTCGAGATCAATCAGAGGTGTGCCTGAGTGTGGGAGACTCGTTAAAAGGAACTCTTAAAGATGCTTGCTCCGTCAGTGTCAGACTGACGAGTTGGCCATGGAGGATGCGGCGTGTCGGACTTATGAGGAAGATCGGCTTTGGTGCTCGATTGCTTAGAAGGTGCATTTTGAGCTTGGACATGAAAGAGGTGGTACCACGAGTAGAAGTGGGGCCATGCAGTCGTGGCAGGACTGCCATGTCTTGTGCAGAAGCACGTCCAAAAATCTTTCGATGAAGGATTTGAGCTTGTGTTCGCTTCAAGTAGGTGGAGCGACTCCCACTCGAGGTGAAGACAAAGATATGTAAAAGTACTTGAGTGCGGTGCTACCTTGGATCAGAGGATCAAGACGAGATTCGTCTATCAGATTAAAGACTTGACCATCTTGGTTGCTAAAAGCGCTTTAAAAAAGGGTTGGCTGGGAGCCAACAAGGGAAAACCAAAGCCCTGCTCTTAGTATAAAATCCTCGTATATGTTACAGCCATATCCCAAGACAAAAACCGGAAAAGTGGTTTTAGCGGAAGGAGGCAGGAATCTCGAGTTGAGTTTATAGAGTCGATTAGTTAGAACTCAGAGGCTTTCCTGCGACTAGCCTTGCCCGGTGCTCTGTGTATCGGATTAGCTAGAATTGGTTCTTCGAATGTACCGATCAAGTAGTATGAGTTTCAGGACGGGACGGAATTTCTGTCTGAAGTCGGCTTTGATTCGCTCCGCGCAGATTGGTTAATGAGCTCTCTCTGAAAGAAATTTTGCATCAAAAAGAGTTTCGAAGTGGAAGGACAGAGAGACTAGCGGACCTAAGATCAGACCCGCTGACTCAGACGAGCCTGACAAGACAGGGAAAACCAAAGGCTATGCAATAGAGTTCAAAAATAAATGGTTTATGTTTAAACCAATCAAATCAAGGGTATGGTATTTATACGCCGGAAGTTATAGCAGTGACCTGTGACGAGAGGAGCTAATTACTAGAACGAGAGCAGGCTGGCTTACAGGGGCGATGGACGAGGGCAGAGTAGTTTCCACAGAATCAAAAGGCTCTTCCTGAGTTCTCGATTACTTGCCCGACCAGACGAGATATTAGTTGAATGACCAAAGCAGAAGAAGGCATAGTGATCACTGACCCGGATTTAATTTCCTAGCTTAAAAAAGAGAGGCGCATAAGCACTCGTAACTGAGAATGATATAACATAAGCACGAGTTCATCCATTATATATAAATATAAATGTTGGTTGAGCCCTCTCCAATGCTCCTGTTTAGCCTGTTCTGATCTTCCTCAACGGTTGAGGAAGGTTGTTTTTGGCAACGACGCTTTTGCTTTTAGTCTTGTCTGAAAGTCCAAAGGCACGTCAACATGAACTGAACCTGACTTTCGAAAGGATTGATTTACGACTTTTAGCTACTTGTCCGAAAGCAGAAAGGCTACCAATTAGCAAACCAACTCATTCAATCGCAAGTCAAAGGCCCTAAGGGGCCTTGCACAAGGAGGAGGAGGAAGATCATATTTTATTTCTCTTAAGGAATTGGTGGGCCCGAACAAGGTACGCACTCCATTGCGTAATGCAACTGAAAACAAGGCCAAGAAAAGCAATGTCAGCAAACCAACCAAAGAGAAACAGTTGGAACTCCGTACTGATGAGCTGTCTCTAGCTCAAGAAAACCTAGTGGTAGTTCCTGTCCTGAAACGAAGGATGCGAAGAAAGTACTGCCGCCTGTCATCATGCTCAATCAGTAAGAAGTTGGCTTCACCTCCGGGGACCAGTCCAGCCTGTTCTGTTAAGGGAGAGGACTCTGTGGGCGGAAGCTACTCTGTTATCTTGCTTTCCTCATTCGCATGAGAGACAGACACATTGTGCACTCAAGATGATGAATGCCACAAGAGAGATAGAAGAAAGAAGATCTGTCTCGATTCTATCTCTATCTTTCGACATCTCATCTCTATAAAACGATAATAGTGGGTGGAGAATCCTTGTGTATTCTACTGGTATAGAATCTTTGTGTATTACTAGGAAGGCGGGCTACTTCCGTCTAGCGGTCATGGGAAAGCCAATGTATATAATAAGTAAATACTGGGTCGGTCGAGACTCTTTCTTAGGGCTTTCAAGCTGAAGTGTGATAGTAGTTTCATAGGCGGGAGGATCAATTGAGAATAGAATTCTAGGTAGCTCGCCAGTATCCGTATCCGTCCCTGCTGTCCAAGGCAGGTGAAGGAGAAAGTTATTTTAGAACGAGTTCTAGTATGTAGCTCAAGTCTCGTCAACCATTCCATTCCCGACCTCATCCAGTCAAGATAGATAGGACTGGTACTGGTCAATTCAATGTGAAAGGAAAGGGAGCAAGGCACTATAAGGAAGTGGGTCTTCTATTGAATAAGTTCAGTCTCGTAGGCCTGCGAAAGATCTCAACGATAGAAAGTTGGCGAATACAATTACAGCAGTGAAAGCCTCTCAACAATTACTTACTTCTATAGATGGTTGGAAGTCAGTCGCTTTTAAGACTAGATTCCCTGTTGCACATGTCTGACTTGAGCTTTTCCGATTCTATTCCTATTTCCTGTTCCTGCTCGACTCGAGAGGATCAAACAGAAGACAGCGCCATGTTAATGCCATCGCAAGACAAAGAAGCTGCGATCACAACATGAAGAAGTTGCGATCACAACACAAAGAAGCAAAAAAGAGGGTCTTTCATCACTTTTCTCATATTTCGCCGGTAAAATAGACTAGTAAAATGAAAGTGGAGATTGAACGCTAGAAGGCGCAGATAGGAACTGCGAGCACGGATTCTAATCAGAAGGCGAGCGAGCTGTGTTCACTTAAAGCTTCACTTCAGGTTTTGTAGTGGGAAATGCTCCAAGGAAAGAGATTTGAAGACGTAGCGCAGTCTGTAATGAGAGCGGGATGGGGACGGAAAGGGTTCCCCCTCTCCTGTAGTAGCGAACCAGTAAATTTGGAATTTAAGAAACCGTAGGCCCAACGACAAGTCCTCAGCAAACATAAAGACGTGAACGACCAACGGTAAGAGCGAGTGAACTAGTCAAGAACTCAAATCCGTAATGCGCTTAAGGCATTGATAATCCAAGTCTTAAGTGCGACCCACTCAATGGATCATCTCGGGCAATGTTCTAATATATGGTTCTCATTTTCGAACAAAAAATACCTTAGAAAGAGCTCACTTCAGCAAGATTCCAAGCTCCAGTGTGCCTGTTCCTGCGCCTGAATCCGATGCAGATGAACTTGTATTGTAAAAGGGAAGGAAATAAAATGCTCAATCTGGGTCACCTCTATCCGTATCCGTCCTGGGGTACAAAAACGCCCTCATCTCTTTGCGAGGACATAACTTAATAAGAAATCGAAAAGCTAGGACCAAACTCTTGATTAGGGATCATCATCCGCTTTTAAGCTCGACAACGGCAGAATCCGTATTGGAAACCTTTCCCATAGAAAGGAGAAGTTCTCCAAAAAAAAGGATTCCCAAGGTGCACACTCAATGCCAGGTTTCAAGCAGACAAACGATAGGAAGCACTTTAACTTAAGAAGAACGAGTCTAACAGCCAATATGGGTTTTTGGTCCTTTGATCACATCTCCCAGGGGAAAGAGAAGGGAAATCCACTTTATGCCCCAAAGACGGTGTTGTGGTACTTGGATCACATCTCAATGTCTCAATAAAGGGGAAATAGACTAACAGCCCCGGCCTAAGGAGAAAAGAAAAGAAGTTGACTGGCCTGGCATTTAGATAGACGAATTCGCTCCTAGCTCGTCGTAGGTGGACAACCCTGAAACCATTCCACGAGACAGAACCATTCCTTGAATCGGGCAATGGAACAAGTTCACCCCAGAAGAAGAAAGGAATGTAATCAAATAGGCCCTATCCGAGTAAAAGCACGGACGGGACTATAGGCAGAAGCTGGTAGTTTAACCTATCCTAGTAGAAAGCGCCACCGTGGCCTTCTTTCTTCACCGCGGATGCGACCACTGAACGAAATCACTGGAAGGACCCCCATGACTACGGTTTGCCCGGAACCTACTGAGACCGGATCATGAGCTACTAGAGTTCGAAACGAAAAGCATGTCTTTAACAGCGCCTAGAAGAATGCTGATCAAATGCATTTCCTTTTCTTACCCACACACCAAACAAGATCGAAAAGAATGTCGTTCCTGGGCCTATAAGACTGCTGATTTTATTTCTGCTCTTCTCTGTTTACGGGGAATTTGATAGGATAGAGATCGGTCTTATAAGATTGCCTTTAGCCACCCCATCCTGACTCTAGCTAGCCTAATTGAAAGTGGAGCAAAAAGGACGATTTATCCCCACGGTGCGGTGCGGTAGACTGCTCCATTGATAAGAACTGCCTTCCTCCGATGTGATTCTAGAGGATGAACTTGCGTTGGAATTCTCAATTTTTTAATAAAATATAGAGAAAGAATCTCCGCTCCGTCTTTGATTCCGTAGAGAACCGTCTTTTCTTTGTCTCTCCGCTCGAGTAGGTGCTTTGGTTGACTTTCCTTTGCACTCAACCTACCCGCATCCCGCCTCGCCGACGTTCTGCTCTGCGAGCCTAATGTCGATAGTGAATGCTTCCACTGCCTGATTAGCCCCAACGTGTGGACAAGAGACTCTGGGAAGGGGAGAGTGAGTGACTTCACTTTACATCTCCCGATAGGCCTTAAGGTGAATAAAGATCAATAAAGGTATCATGACTTTTAAACTACTCACCAGGCTCTGTATCTTTCACAATGGCTGCTTTAGCGGGCTAAAAAAGGGCCAGTTTACTCCTGCCGGGAGAACACACACGCAGAGGTTGGATTTCGAGCGAGACAAGTCACACACAGGTCTATCAATCCAATCCGAAGCCACCAACACGGTATCGGGGCCAACGACTCCCTCCCTGGAAGAAGGTAGTGTCAAACCACTCGATCTTAGGAAGAGGGCAAGATGACAGCTCTGCAAAAAGGTACAAACAGATACACAGGTCTCGCTACCGTTCACGACGCCGTAGAGGGAACTACCTACTTTATGTATTGAATTGAACCTCGACATGTATGAAACCTCGACTTCGTCTTAATGCGTCAAGGGGAGTAAAAGATCAATTAAGGTCACTTCCAGCTCTTCAAGGACTTTCGCCCATTTATAAATTTCGTGCTTGTAACTGCTATATCCTGGGTGTAAAATCCGTCCACTGGCAGTAGTGATCTATATCCTTCTATCTATCCCATTTTCATGGCGTAAAAGAAAAGAATATAGCCAGTTTCTCCTTCATCAAAATAGGCCGTTTATCTGTCCTCTCCTCTTCGTAACTTCGTCAATGGAGGATAGCTCTTTCCTAGTGATAATCTATTCTTAACACTAACGGTTTCCTCCAAGTTGCCCCATCCTGTGTCTTTCAGAATAGCCTGCTTGAGGGGCCTGAAAAGCCACCCGCTAACTTGGTTGATGCGGAATCCAATGCCGGTGATTTCAGGGAGTTAGATCGCATTTTCTTCAACGGAATAGAAGAGAAGATGGAATCAAGGTCAATATCAACCAAAGGGAGTTGAATGTATCCTTTATTGACTCTTCTGACACCTGAAGGTACACACCAGAGAGAGAAAAGGTGCATTTCAACTCCCCCACTCTCAACTCCCTCACTATCAATTGTCCACTTTCCATTATCCAGGTCCATCTCCATTATCAGGGACAAATGGGGTATATAGAAGTTAAAATAGCTTTTTATGCTGAGGTGGATTGAACCTCTCTCAAAGATGAACCCAAAGAGAGCTCTAACGCACTACTATAATATGTTAATAATCGAGCGCATCCCTTAGGACGAGCAGCCCTTGAGTGGGAAACTCCAAGCTCTGTCATCTTCGCATTCGTCTAGAAAACATCTTCTTGCTCATCAAGATTGAACCAATGATAAGCTTTGAAGATCTACAACGGAGAGTGCTCCATTTGGTTCATGCAATATGAAATTCCGTGGGAATGATTGTCAATACTAGACAGGCTCTTTGATCGAATGGGTGATATAGCTTAGTATAAACAAATCAAAGCTATTCGTCTAGTCTACTCCAAGCGTAGCCTAAGCAGTAGAGGAGAGGGATCACCAACAGTATGGCAAGGGGTGAGAGCCCGATGAAAGGCTCAAAGTCTCCCTGCAGATAAAAAGATTGAAAGATTGGTAGTGGAGTTTGAATCTCAGTAGTGTTTATCGAAGAAGTCCCGTTAAAGGACCCTCCCTTTGATCCCGATTCGAGATGAAGAATCATCCTCTATCTATAGACATTAACAGAATGCGTTCCCTGTAGACGTTCGAGAAGACTGTCGAACCCCCTGGGGAACTACTTGTTGATCCG